TGAAAGATAACCCAAAAAATTGAGAAAAATATTGGATAATTGGTTTATATGAATCCTATTCGGCTGAGACCAAAAATAAAAATGACATTCCCATAAGTTTACAAGGTAATATTTCCATTTCTTCATCAGAAGAGGAGTTCCTTTTGAAGACATAATTGATTTTCCTTGATATCGGAAATAGTGCATGAAGGGATCCTTGAACAACCATAGCATGGTATGAAAATCATTACGAAAAACTACTTTCAAATGTTCTATTTTTCCAAAAAAATGTGTTCGATCAAGAAAAGCTATAGAAGATGTTGATCGTAAATGATAAGATTTTTTACGTAGAAAAAGAAATATGGATTCCGATTCATATACATGAAAATTATATAGGAACAAGAAGAATCTTCGATTCTCTTTTAAAAAAAGAGAGTTCTGTTTCATTTTTTGAGTAGTAAAACTATTCCAATTATGATACTCATAGAGAAAGAATCTCAATAAGTGCAAAAAGGAGGCATCTTGTATCCAACAACGAAGGTTTTGAACTATTAGTTCAAAATGGATCGGATAGGGTATTAGTATATTTAATACATGATTTAAATGTACAAATTTATCCTCTAAAAATGGAAATGTAGAATGAATGGATCCTAAATTAATCGATTTTTCTATTTCTTTACCTTGGTAGGAGGATACTAATCGCAATGCAAATGGAATTTCTACAATGACAGCAAACCCCTCTGATATCATTTGAGAATACAAATTTTTATTATGCCCAAGAAAATTTTTGTTTTTCGAATCATTATCCAAAATAATCAAATGCTTCTGTTGATACATTCGAATAATTAAACGTTTAACAATTAGTGAACTATATTTATTGTCATAACTTAAAATTTGCATAGACTCATAAGGAATCGATTTAGTTAACCCAAAATCATGAGCAAGTGCATAAATATATTCCTGAAAGAGAAGTGGATATAGGAAGTCTCGTTCTCGAGATCTATCCATTTTTAAATATCTTTGTAATTCCTCCATTTTAAATTCGATTTGAACCAAAACTGAGAATTTCTTGGGCCATCAAATGATACATAGTACGATACAGTTAAAACAAGGTATATTATTTAATTAAGAAAAGAATAGATACCTTGAAGATAATTAATTAACAGATTCTATCTTTTTCCACCTAATTGGTTTTTTTTGTTTGTTATACGATACCAAGATGGTTATAAATCCTTTATTTTTGCAACCCGACCGCTCTTTTGACTTTAGAAAAATTTTTAATTATGTTTCTCAATATACTGTTTCTTTTACACATTCGTCTCCACTCAGGGATATAGTTAATAGTTAGGATTCGGAAAAAGTGGAGAATCCACTTATTATTTAAGTTTTAAGTAAGGTTATGAAATAAAAAACCCTTTTCCGCACCTGGAACTAATATATTTCTAACGTATAATTAGATCGGGTCATTATTCGAAATTAAGAACATGAGCTCGTTGCTTTTTTTCTCTATAATTTAATTTGAGCTTTTCGGCTCTATCCATTTATTCACTCGATCCGACCATAAATTTTTTTGTACCGCTCTTAAGAATTAAAACTCTAAGAATCATAAAGAATATTACTTTATATAATAGACCGATTCTGTAAGTTAAGTAAGGATTTCTTATTTTTATCTTAGAGTTATTCATTTATACGACATGCTGTTTTTTCCATTCGTTCCCTCTCAGGATCAGTCGTGATCTTACAAACTCTACCAACGGTATGGACGAATCCGTTGCTTCATCCAAATGTGTAAAAGATTCTAGCCGCACTTAAAAGCCGAGTACTCTACCGTTGAGTTAGCAACCCAAAACTTGAATTCTAATTATAATAGATAGGATCGGAATTAAAAAAGAAATTGGACAGCCCAACCCCATCAAAAAGATTTCTTTATTTATATTCAATTATGAACATAAATAAAGAACAAAATGAAAATAGAAAAAATTCTCATATATATAAGATAAATAGATCTTAGTTTTTCATTCAGAAGAGACTTTTTGTATTGTGTCAATCGAATCCAAGAAACTTATTATTTACATGAAGCAAAGTAACAAAACTTATAGGACGTGGATAAATAGATCTATTTATCCACGATCAATTATATTTGCTCAATACACTATTGTCAATATAAATATTAAGAAAAAAAAGACTTGTGTTAGATTGGCACTTCATAAATAGAAAACCTACATAGAGAATAAAAAAGTGTAGAAAAGAAAAAAATGATAAAAGGGACACTCCCTCTTTTTTCTATTTCTTAATTGTTGCATTTAATTTCGTGTAATTAACGCGAAGTTACTTAAATATCTTTGCCTTCTTTAAAATATCATGAACAGTTCCCGTGGGTTGAGCGCCTTTTTCAAGGAAATTTAAAATGGCGGGAACATTTGAATAAGTTTGATTCTTTATCGGATCATAAAAACCGACTTTCTTAAGATCTCTTCCCTCTCTTCGGGATCGAACATCAATTGCAACGATTCGATAGATGGCTCATTGGGATAGATGAAAAATTCCCCCCTTAGAAACGTATAGGAGGCTTTTTCCTCGTACGGCTCGAGAAAGAATGATTCGAATTTAGATCATACTATGATAGAGTGACAATATAGATCTATAAAATCATCAATTAAACTATGATTTTGTTCGTTTTTCTTCCTTACCGAAAAACCTGACAAGAAAAAAACATTCGTACTTATAACTCAAGTTAGATAATTCTCAAAGAGTTCAAAACCCGGAATCTTTGACATTTTCTTTATTGAGCTCTCTCTAACCAATTTTTGTCTCATTTAAAATACACCCTTTATTCCTTATTTTTATTTCTTTTTTTCTGCTCAAATTGTTGAGATAATTTAAATTGGCGTTTTCTTGTTCCAGGATCGTTTATCTTTGTTTTGAATCATTGGGTTTAGACATTACTTCGGTGATCCTGAATCATTTCAAAATGGCAGCAACATACCTTTTGTGATTTATTGACTATCGAAAAATCATGTGAATGCTTGATTCCCGTGTGATACACTTTTGGTCGAAATAGTTTTTCCAATTCCAACAAAAGTTTCAAATCCAAGAAGGGGTTTTGTTCAAATTGAATCTTTCAAATTTCTATATCGAAGATATGCTTACAAAGTTGTTCCAACTTATTGATTGATATTAACCCTAGATCCTTACCTCTGAAAAAGAAATGAATCCTTTTTGCTCGAGCTACATCGTGTACTATTTACTTTAACTCACAACCCAACTAAATGAGGGTTACGTGTAGAACAAACTATGTCGAGCCAAGAGCACCTCACAATTCCTATGAATGGTGGATGTAAGAATCCACAACCGATCACGTCCTTCAAGCCGCACGTTGCTTTCTACCACATCGTTTTAAACGAAGTTTTACCATAACATTCCTCTAGTTTGGAACCCGTATGGAATTGATTCAATATGGAATCATGAATAATCATTGGCTCAATTCAATGAATAAATACAATAAATACAATAATACGGATAAAGAAATCTACTAAAGAAGGATCTTTAATCAGATTTGATTTCCAATAACCGAGTGAATATACGTTATTAAATTAACAAAAAAGCGAGTCCGGTTGCAAAGCGGCAGAAGTGGCTCGATAAGTATCGATTCCACAATTGCACACTTCTTCGAATACCAGAAAGCTAAAAAATGTTAGCAAATAGCTCATTGATTAAAGAGACACAAACCATCAGAAAAACAGAAAATAAAAAGAAGGAAAATTTAAACCTAAAAGGAATGGAATAGACTAGGATTTTGAATTGAATCATCAATGATTTCACCCAGCTAGATAGATCTAAAATACAATGAATTTGTTTTTTTCATCCAGAAATAGAAATTAAAAATAAAGAATAATCGAAATAATAAGAAAAGCGAGGTTTAGGTCGTTATTCTTTCATCTGATGATTGATGATAAAATAATTGATTGATAAAATCAAAAGGAATAACAGATCTTTTCACCAACAAGAAATGCTACTGTCATTGAAATAAAACAATTTCAATACATTATGGGCACGGTTTCTACTTTGGGTTGGTTTCAGGAATCTTTACACAAATTCCATAAAATATTTATGAATATAGAATAAAAAAAGGAAGGAGCATTAAGAATTCAAATAACTCGATATAGGATGTCAATTTTTTCTAAGTAACTAACTTCAATATATATAATATAAGGTTGAGTAAAACGCGCATACGGTGAATAGCCCATTTCTTTTTTGAATATACATTGATCTCGATTCCTACCCCGATCAAAAATAGAATCTGTATGTCATCAGTACTCAGTTCGGTTTGGGAGAAAGAAAGTCAAAGATATGATTCTTTTATGAATCCGTAGAAATCGGAAACAGGGAACTAGTAAATAAACATTACACTCTTAACCAAATAAACGAAAGAGATTTCTTTTTTTACATTACCTAGAACAAAACAATCCTATTCGAGGATTGGACGACTCTGGGACGGAAGGATTCGAACCTCCGAGTCGCGGGACCAAAACCCGTTGCCTTACCACTTGGCCACGCCCCATTTCTATTTCGATTCAACACTAATAAACACTAATATAGGTATTGATTGTTCGTCAATTCCCGCCCAAATATCCATAGAATCTGTTACATTGTTGCTAAGATTTGACACGTGTAGTTGTAAAATGAAACTGAATTTATTGATCATTACATATAATTCAATTAAGATATTGTATGAAAGTATGATTCCTTCTATTTTCGTTTGAGAATGGAAGGATTTTTGATTGGGTTAGTCAAAAAAAAGAAGTCTTTTTGGGCTGGGCTATTTTCTCTTTCTTCATTTTTAACTTATACCGATAACTCAATCAAAACAAAATACAATTATCTCAAAGAATGCAACATTTGTTATGCTTAATATCTTTAGTTTGATCTGTATCTATCTTAATTCTATACTGCATTCAAGTCATTTTTTCTTTGCCAAATTGCCTGAGGCTTACGCTTTTTTTAACCCAATCGTAGATATT